AATAGGATGCCTGACAAAAAGGACTATTTTGATAGAATAGAACATGTATATTTATACTCCTATTAAGGAGAAAGCTAAAGTAGGTACATAATATTAAGATTTTAGGGATAAAAATACAGATTATATTTGCTGGAATCAAACCAGAACTAAAGAGATCAAAACTCTATGTGCATCTTACACTAAAATATAAAAAGATAAGCTAATTAAGCTTTCAGGTTCATACCCTGAAGATAGAAGTAATAAACCTTCTTCTTTTTAATAAATTCAAGAAAAGCTATGTTTTATATTATAATAGTCATAAGAACACTTATGATTATCAGATCCGATAATTTGTTAGGAATATGAATAGGGCTAGAAATTAATATAATATCTTTCATTCCAATTTTGTCAAAAGACAAAAGTATTTTAGCATCTGAAAGATGCATAATTTATTTCCTAGTACAAAGTATAGGTTCAATTCTTATAATTATAATAATCTTAGTTAATTCATTAATTAATGTAACCCCCAGCTTAATTAATGAATTAATTACTATTATCATTGTAATAAGAATAATAATCAAACTTGGAGCACCCCCATTCCATTTTTGATTCCCTAATATTTTAGAAAAAATAGGATGGAGAGAGAGTTTTATTTTAATGACCTGACAAAAAATAGGACCCCTTATAATCACAAGAAGAATTATTAAAGATCAATATATTATAATCCCCCTAGTAATTTTATCTGTCACAGTAGGAGCCATCGGAGGATTAAATCAAACCTCAGTAAAAAAAATTATAGCCTATTCATCAATTAGCCACCTAGGATGAATAATTATATGCATAAAATTTAATAATCAATTATGGTTAACATACTTAACAATTTACTCAATAATTATTTTAATAATAATTTTAATATTCAAAAATTATTCATCTAACTATATTAATCAAGTAAATATTGAAAATCCATCATTAACAGAAAAAATAATAATTTCTTCATCATTCCTAAGATTAGGAGGACTCCCCCCATTCATTGGATTTTTACCTAAATGAATAGTAATTCAAAATATAATTATATCAGATTCATTCTCCACATTACTTGTAATGATTTTATCTACCCTAATTACCCTATTTTTTTATACACGAATTATGTCATCCTCTTTCCTAATCAGATTTGCTTCAACAAAATGGATATTAAATAAAAAAACCAATTCCTTTTCACTAAAAATTTTAATCACAAACATGATCTTACCAATTATAATAATTATTAGTTACTAAAGCTTTAAGTTAAAACAAAAACTATCAACCTTCAAAGTTGACAACACAAAAAATTGTAAGCTTTAGTAACCTACTACTTCAGAATTGCAGTCTAATATCATTATATTGACTATAAAGCTTGATAAAGGGTCAAGAACCATAAATAAATTTACAATTTACTGCCTAAAACTTCAGCCACCTTATCCCATGAATAAATGAATATTTTCAACCAACCACAGGGATATTGGAACTTTATATTTTTTATTTGGAATATGAGCAGGAATAACTGGGACATCACTAAGATGATTAATTCGAATTGAGCTAGGTCAACCAGGATCCTTTATTGGAGATGATCAAATTTATAATGTAATTGTAACCGCCCATGCATTCATCATGATTTTCTTTATAGTAATACCAATTATAATTGGAGGATTTGGCAATTGATTAGTCCCTTTAATAATCGGAGCACCAGATATAGCGTTCCCACGAATAAATAACATAAGCTTTTGACTACTTCCACCGTCACTATGTCTATTATTAACAGGTAGTATAGTTGAAAGTGGAGCAGGAACCGGGTGAACAGTTTACCCCCCACTATCCAGTAACTTAGCTCACAGAGGGGCATCAGTAGACCTAACAATTTTCTCATTACACTTAGCAGGTGTTTCCTCCATCCTAGGAGCTGTAAATTTCATCTCTACAATTATTAATATACGACCAGCGGGAATAACAGCAGAGCGAATTCCGCTATTCGTATGATCTGTTGGTATTACAGCCCTACTTTTACTTTTATCATTACCTGTACTAGCAGGAGCCATTACAATATTATTAACTGACCGAAACCTGAACACAAGATTTTTTGATCCGAGTGGGGGAGGAGATCCTATTTTATACCAACATCTATTCTGATTCTTTGGCCACCCCGAAGTGTATATTCTTATTTTACCCGGATTTGGGTTAATCTCTCACATTGTAAGAATAGAATCAGGTAAACATGAAGCATTTGGATCATTAGGAATAATTTATGCAATATTATCAATTGGACTGTTAGGATTCATTGTATGAGCTCACCACATATTTACAGTAGGAATAGATGTGGATACACGAGCATACTTTACATCAGCAACCATAATTATTGCTGTTCCAACAGGAATTAAGGTATTCAGATGACTCGCTACATTATATGGGTCAAAAATAAACTTTTCACCCACAATCCTATGGTCATTAGGATTCATTTTCCTATTTACAATAGGGGGATTAACAGGTATTGTATTAGCAAATTCATCAATTGATATGGTATTACATGATACCTATTATGTAGTTGCACACTTTCACTACGTACTATCTATAGGAGCAGTATTTGCAATTATAGCAAGATTTATTCAATGATTTCCTTTATTTACAGGATTAACAATAAATCCTACATGATTAAAAACACAATTCCTAATTATATTCATCGGAGTGAATATAACATTCTTCCCTCAACACTTCTTAGGACTAAGTGGGATACCTCGACGGTATTCAGATTATCCAGATAGATACCTTTGCTGGAATATTATTTCATCAATTGGGTCATTAATTTCAGTAATTGGTATCTTATTCTTCATTTTTATTTTATGAGAAAGCATAATTTCCAAACGACAAGTGATATTTGTGAACAGAATAACAACAAACATCGAATGATTGCAAAAGTATCCTCCAGCAGAACATTCATATGCCGAATTACCTATTATTAGAAACTCCTAATATGGCAGATTAGTGCAATGAATTTAAGCTTCATATATAAAGATCATTCTTTTATTAGGAATAGCTACATGAAGTAATCTTAATTTACAAGACAGTAATTCACCTTTAATAGAACAGATAATATTCTTCCATGATCACACCTTAATAATCCTTACAGGGATTACTATTCTAGTTGGGTATTCACTAGCCAGAGCCATAAAAAATAAATTAATTAACCGAAATCTCCTAGAAGGACAAACAATTGAATTAATTTGGACCGTACTACCAGCAGTAACACTAGTATTTATTGCACTTCCTTCACTCCGACTTCTATATCTTATAGATGAAGTAAATAGACCAATAGTAACAGTAAAAGCAATTGGCCATCAATGATACTGGAGATATGAATACTCTGACTTCAAAAACATAGAATTTGATTCATATATAAAACCAACAAATGAACTTATAAACAATGAATTCCGTCTACTAGAAGTAGATAACCGAACCACCCTACCCATAAATGTCCAAATCCGTATATTAGTAACTGCCACAGATGTTCTTCATTCTTGAGCTATTCCAAGATTAGGAATTAAAATTGATGGAGCACCTGGACGACTCAATCAAGGAAGATTTACGCTAAGACGACCTGGATTATTATTTGGACAATGTTCTGAGATCTGCGGAGCAAACCACAGATTTATACCAATTGTTATCGAAAGAGTATCAATCAACCAATTCATTAACTGACTAAAAAACTCATTAAGTGACTGAAAGTAAGTAATGGTCTCTTAAACCAAACCATGGTAAGTAACAACTACCCTTAATGAAAAAAGTTAGTTTAACAAAAACACCATTTTGTCAAAATGGAGATATTAATTTAATACTTTTTATATTCCACAAATAGCCCCATTATGATGAACAACTCTATTCATAACGTTTGTATTAACAATAAGAGCAGTTATATACATTTTATACTTCCTCCCAAACAAAAAAAGAGGAAGTATAGAAAGTAATCAATACAAAATTAGTAAAAGCCCCATTTTATGATAAGCAACTTGTTTTCCACTTTTGATCCTGCTACAAGTATTTCAATATCCCTTAATTGATTAAGTACTTTTATTGTGTTATTTACTTTACCTTGCTTATTTTGACTAATTCCATCACGGCATAGAACTCTTCTATATTTAGTGTACATAAAGCTACATCAAGAGTTTAAAATGTTACTTAGATCTTCTACAAAAGGGTTTACTCTCCTATTCATATCTTTATTCTCATTCATCTTAATTAATAATTTAATGGGACTATTGCCCTATGTATTTACTAGATCAAGTCATTTAGTATTCACAATGTCTCTAGCCTTACCTATATGACTCTCACTAATAGCATTTGGATGAATTAATCAAACTCAACATATATTTGCTCATTTAATCCCAGAAGGAACCCCTCCTGGGCTCATACCATTTATGGTATGTATTGAAACAGTTAGTAATATTATTCGACCAGGATCATTAGCAGTTCGATTAACTGCTAATATAATTGCAGGTCACTTACTAATATGCCTTTTAGGTAACAGAGCTGCCACTTCTAACTTAATAGTATTCCCATTTATTTTAATAATCCAAATTATATTGATGATATTCGAGCTTGCCGTTGCAATTATTCAAGCCTATGTATTTTCAGTCCTTAGTACTTTATACACTAGAGAAGTAGCATATGAAAATACACAATAATCATCCATATCATTTAGTTGATTATAGACCATGACCTTTAACAGGCTCAATTGGAGCTATAACAACAACTTCAGGGATAATTTTATGATTTCATAAAAATGATACAAGACTTTACTTCTTAGGGATATTAATTTTAATAATAACCATGATTCAATGGTGACGTGATATTACTCGAGAAGGAACATATCAAGGGAAACATACATTAGCTGTATCATTAGGACTTAAATGAGGAATAATTTTATTTATTGTATCAGAAGTATTCTTCTTTGTCTCCTTCTTCTGAGGGTTCTTCCACAGTAGACTCTCCCCAACTATTGAAATTGGCATAGGATGACCCCCAATAGGGATTCAAACCTTTAATCCTATACAAATTCCTCTACTAAATACTATAATCCTCCTATGTTCAGGAATTACTGTTACCTGAGCCCATCATAGATTAATAGAAAGAAATTATAACCAAGCAATGCAAGGCTTATTCTTTACAGTAATTCTTGGATTATATTTTACAGCTCTACAAGCTTATGAATATTATGAATCAAGATTCTCTATTAGAGACTCAGTTTATGGATCCTGCTTCTTTATAAGAACTGGATTCCATGGGATTCATGTTATTATTGGAACTACCTTCTTATCCGTATGCTTGATACGACACATATTAAATCACTTTTCAGCAAAACACCACTTTGGCTTTGAAGCCGCTGCATGATACTGGCACTTTGTAGATGTAGTATGACTATTCCTGTATGTCTCAATTTACTGATGAGGTAGATATTCTTTTAGTATAAAAAGTATACTTAACTTCCAATTAAGAGGCCTATTTTAGAAAGAATAATACTAATTGTAGCTTCATCAAGTATTGTAAGAATAATAATTTCTCTAGCATTAATTATTGCATGCTCAGTTATTTCAAAAAAATCTAACTTAGACCGAGAAAAAATATCCCCATTTGAATGTGGATTTGATCCTAAAAGATCCTCACGGATACCCTTCTCTATTCAATTCTTCCTTATTGCAGTCCTATTTATTATCTTTGATATTGAAATCGTAATTATTCTACCGATAATTGTAACAATAAAAATCAGAGCTATAACAAGATGAATATCAACAATTACAGTATTTATTGCCATCTTGATTGGAGGATTATTCCATGAATGGAATACAGGGATATTAGAATGAGCTAATTAGGGCTGTAGTTAAAAAATAACATTTAATTTGCAATTAAAAATTGCTTTCTATTAGCCTTCCTTGCAAGCAATGAAGTAAAAATTACATTTAGCTTCGACCTAACTATAGAGAAAATATCTCCTTGCTTGTTAATTGAAGCCAAAAAGAGGCATTTCATTGTTAATGAAATAATTGGTATTAAGACCCAATTAAAAGAGAATGAAGCCCTAAAAGAAGCTGCTAACTATCTTTTAAAGCGGTTCAATTCCGTTTTTCTCTTAATATTCATATAGTTTAATTATAACACTTCATTTTCAATGAAGAGATGGAGATTTCTCCTTTGAATATTTAAAGGACTAAGTCCATCTTGATAGCTTCAATATCACGCTTTCTTTAAGCTATTTAAATAAATAATTAATAAAAACATAAGAAAGAAAAAACTCAATATTAAGATCCTAATATTATTCTCACTCAAAAAAGAAAATCACTTTCTTAATAAAGAGGGATAAATAAAAGAAGCCCTTGATATAAAGTATTCACCTCAACCAGAGTCCATAATCTCAGTATAAGAATTTGAAGTATTCAAAACACTCGAATATAATATATTAGTGCTAAAAATAGGTATAAATCACATGGATCCAGAAAAAAAAGAAACAAAATATAACCTCATAGAATACAAAACCTCATGATTCATAAAAGATAATTCATAACCCATTCACCCCCCTATTAAAACAAATGTCATAGGAAGCAACTTTAATTCCAAAGAAAAAGTAAACAGATCAGGAGAAGAAAAGATAAGTCATCTCAACCCTCTACCTGCAAAAACTGATATAAAAGTCAATAAAAACATTGATTTATTTATAAGTCAGTCTTCAAAAAAAGACTGACAAGGCTGAACATTTATATTAAAGCTTAAACAAAAATAAACAAGACGAAGTCTATAAGCAGCAGTTAAACCAACTGATAAAAAGAAAACAAAAAAAATAAAAAAATTAAAATAAGAAGATATTATCAATTCTAAAATTATATCCTTAGAATAAAAACCAGATAAAAAAGGCAAACCCCCTAAAGATAAATTAGAAATACAAAAACAACAACAAGTTAAAGGCAACTGACTTGCCATAATCCCCATATGACGAATATCTTGAGAATCAGATATACAATGAATTATAAGACCCGCACACAAAAATAAAAGAGCCTTAAAAAAGGCATGGGTAAGTAAATGAAAAAAAGCGACAATAGGGTATCCTAAAAACAAAATACCCATTATTAATCCTAACTGACTTAAAGTAGATAAAGCAATAATTTTCTTTAGGTCATACTCAAAATTAGCACCCAACCCAGCCATAAATATGGTTATGGTACCCAGCATTAAAAAAAATCAAGTATTAAAATTTAGCATATTTCTAAAACGAATAATTAGATAAACCCCAGCTGTCACAAGAGTAGATGAATGAACCAAAGCAGATACAGGAGTAGGAGCTGCTATAGCAGCAGGAAGCCAAGAAGAAAAAGGAATCTGGGCTCTCCTAGTAAATCCTGCCAAAATAACAAGCAAAATTAAATAAATTCCTCAGTTTTCAACTCGAGAATAATAAATAAAATGTCATCTACCAAAATTTAATATTCAAGCGATTGAGATTAAAATAGCAACGTCCCCCAGACGATTTGTTAAAATAGTAAGCATTCCCGCTCTATAAGATTTATAATTTTGGAAATAAACAACCAAACAGTAAGAAACCAAACCCAACCCATCTCAACCTAAAAGGATTCTAATTAAATTAGGACTAATAATTATTAAAAATATAGAAAGAACAAACAAAACAACTAAAAAATAAAACCGAATCTTATACAAATCAGATCTTATATAAGAGTCACTATAAAAAATTACCATAGAAGAGATTAAGAAAACACACCCAGAAAAAAGTAAAGATATTCAATCAAAAATACAAGTTATTCCTAAAACACAAGAATTCACAGAAATAAATTCTCAATCCATAAAATAAAAGCAGTTATGATTTAATAAAATGAGTCCCAAGATAGAAAAACAAGAACCAAAAAAAAACAAAACCTGCCCTCCCAATAAATAAAGAGAAAACTTAATAACCTAAGGTAATAGTACTTCCGCAATGCCACAAATTACAATTTTATATAAACTACTTAAGTTATATCCATATAGTAATAAAGTCAACCCTTAAAATTAAAAAATTTAAGGGGAGAATATGAAAAAGAATTAAAATAAACTCCCGGATTCTACAAGAACCTAAACTAACAAATCCTCTATAAACTCTACCATGCTGGACATAAGAATATAAATAAATTCTATAGCAACATCTAAAAAAAGAAGCAAGAGATAAAAAAACAAAAGCCATAGTTCTCCATCCTATAACTCTGTTAATTAAAAAAATTTCTCCCAACAAATTTAATGAAGGGGGAGAAGCAATATTATTGGAACATAAAATAAACCAAAATATAGACAAACTAGGAAACAAAGTTAATATACCCCTATTAACAAAAAAACTTCGGCTAAAAGTACGTTCATAATTAATATTAGCTAAACAAAAGAGACCAGAAGAACAAAGACCATGCCCAATTATTATAAGTAAAGAACCCATTAAACCCCAATAATTTAAAGTTATAATACCACAAAGAACAAGACCCATATGGGCCACAGAAGAATATGCAATTAAAGACTTAATATCCGTTAAAGATAAACACAAAACACCCACTATAAGCATGCCATATAGACTAAGACCCAACCAATAAAAATTTATTGAAGCACCATACTTATAGATAAATGAAAAACAACGAAGAAGCCCATAACCTCCCAATTTTAGTAAAATCCCAGCTAAAATTATAGAACCCGAAACAGGAGCCTCAACATGAGCCTTAGGCAGTCAAAAATGGGTAAAAATCATAGGCATTTTTACTATAAATGCAACAATTAAAGATAAATAAATATAAAAATTACAATTAATAGAAATTAAGAAATAAAAACCAGTAAATGCTAAATTATAAATATAAAAAATACACACTAATAGAGGAAGTGAAGCAAACAAAGTATAAAAAAGAAGGTACAACCCAGCAGAAAGCCGTTCAGGCTGATAACCCCAACCATAAATCAAAAAAAGAGTTGGGATTAAACTAGATTCAAAAAAAATATAAAAAAGAAAAACTCTAATAGTGGAAAAAGAAAAAACCAAAAGAGTTAGTAAAACAATAATTACTAAAATAAATTCAAATCTATAATTACGAGAATTATAAACCAACCCACTAGACAAAATTATTAAAAAAGAGATTCACAAAGATAAAAAAATTATACATATAGAAATTATATCACCCCCTAATGCATAACTTAATGAAGAAAAAAAAGTAGTAAATCAAACGCTATTAAAAACAAAAAAAAACAAGAAAAGAAAAACTAAAGCAAATAATCATCAACAACCATAATATAATAAAGGGGTCATAAATAACAAGCTAAAAAAAATAACTATCATGAAACAAAAGAAAGAGAAGCAACTCTATCGTTACCATGACCACGAATTATAGATACCAAAATACCTAAACCTAAAGCACCTTCACATACAGTAAAAGTTAAAAAAACTAAAATAAAATAACTTATATTTATATAATCAATTAAAAAAGAAAAAAATATAAAATAAAGTCCCAAAACCATAAATTCTAAACTCAATAAAGTTAAAAGGATATGCTTACGCATAGAACAAAAAACCAAAAATCCAGAAACCATAATAATAAAAAAAATAAAATGATACACAAAAATAAGTTTTAATAGTTTAAAAAAAATAATGATCTTGTAAATCGTAGATAGATAAATCTTTAAAACTTCAGCAATAGGTAAATATACCCATCAATAATCCCCAAAATTATAATTTTATAATTAAACTAATTGCTGTAATTGTATTTATAATATTCATTTCTTGAATAACAAGAATTCTTTTTCTTATTATAAAGCACCCTCTGAGAATAGGAATTATATTAATTATTCAAACTATTATTATTGCAATTACAACAGGTCTTATAATTAATATATTCTGATTTTCATATATTTTGTTAATAACAATCCTAAGAGGGATATTAGTTTTATTTATTTATATAGCTAGAGTAGCAAGAAACGAGAAATTCAAAACCTCATGAACTTTAATTTTTATTAGAACAACAATAATTATAACAGGAATATTATCCATTTTATGAATGGATCAAATGAGAACCAGAAACATTTGATCCAGAAAAGCATCCGAATGGAGCAACTTAAGAGCAAGTGTCTCTTTGAGAAACTTTTTTATAAATTATAATATATCAATTACACTATTCCTAGTCTGTTATTTGTTAATAACAATAATTGTAATTAATAAAATCGTAAATGTACTAGAAGGACCTTTACGAATAAAAAACTAATGAAAATACCGATTCGAAAAAATCACCCTTTATTAAAAATTGTAAACAATTCCCTTATTGATCTACCCACACCATCCAGTATTTCTTTATGATGAAATTTTGGATCACTATTAGGATTATGTTTAATAATCCAACTGCTGACAGGAATCTTCTTAGCGATACATTATACAGGAAATATTGAAATAGCATTTAGTAGAGTTGTACATATCTGTCGAGACGTAAATAATGGATGACTTCTACGAAGAGCGCATGCCAATGGAGCATCATTATTTTTTGTATGTTTATATCTACATGTTGGACGAGGTATATATTATGGATCATACAAATTAGTTATAACTTGAATAATTGGAGCTATTATACTTTTAGTAGTGATAGGAACAGCATTCCTAGGATATGTCCTCCCCTGAGGACAAATATCCTTATGAGGAGCAACTGTCATTACAAACCTATTGTCTGCTGTTCCCTACTTAGGGAACGACCTAGTAAAATGACTGTGAGGAGGATTCTCAGTTGACAATGCAACATTGACTCGATTCTTCACTTTACACTTTCTGCTTCCTTTTATTATTGCTGCCCTTACAATAGTACATTTATTGTTTTTACACCAAACAGGATCAAACAACCCCCTAGGAATTAACGGAAAATTTGATAAAATTCCATTCCACCCATACTTTTCAATTAAAGATTTAATAGGAATCATTGTTACAATATTTATATTTATAATATTAAATCTTATAGAACCCCGAATACTAGGAGATCCTGAAAACTTTATTCCAGCTAACCCGTTAGTAACACCAGTACATATTCAACCCGAATGATACTTCTTATTTGCCTATGCCATTCTACGCTCAATTCCTAATAAATTAGGAGGAGTTATTGCAATAGTACTTTCTATTATTATCATTATAATTTTACCCTTCACTAACAAAAGAAAATTCCAAGGACTAAAATTTTATCCTTTAAATAAGGCTATATTTTGATCTTTATTAGTAATTATCATTTTATTGACATGAATTGGCTCTCGCCCTGCTGAAGAACCATTTATTTATACTGGTCAGGTTTTAACTATTATATATTTTATATATTATCTAGTAAGACCTGTCATATTAATAATATGAGATAAAATAAACTAGTTAAATAGCTTAATGAAAGCATATATTTTGAAAGTATAAGAAAAAGGTTTAATTCCTTTATTAACTTCACCAAATTTAGTGCTAATAAATCAATATTAATGTACCTGAAAAAAAAAGGAGATAAAATAAAGATAAAGGTAAAAATCCCCTCCATGTTAAATATATTAATTTATCATATCGATAACGGGGTAAAGTCCCACGAACTCAAATAAATATAAAGATAAGAAAAACTACCCTCATAAAAAAAGTAATAGAAATTAAATTACAACCAAAAAAAATAATGGTGCACAAAAGACTTATAAAAATAATGTTCATATATTCAGATAAAAAAATAAAAGCAAATCCCCCTCTTCTGTATTCAACATTAAACCCTGATACTAATTCCGATTCACCTTCAGCAAAATCAAAAGGTGAACGATTTGTCTCAGCTAAGCAAGAACTAAAAAAACATATAAATAAAGGGAATGAAAATAATAAAAATCAGACATAAGTTTGATATTTTATAAAATCAAAAAATTCAAATCTAAAAATTATACATAATAAACAAATTAATAACAAAGCCATTCTTACTTCATAAGAAATAGTTTGAGCCAAAGAACGTAAACCCCCCAAAAGAGCATAATTAGAATTGGAAGATCAGCCAGATAATAAAACACCATATACCCCCATACCAGTTAAGCACAAAAAAAATAGAGCCCCCAAATTAAAATTATAAACATTTATAAAAAAAGGGAATAGTATTCAGAGTAAAAAAGAAAGAAATAATATAAAAACAGGGGAAAAAAAGTAAATAATAAAATTCGAAAAGTAAGGGTAAGTTTGTTCCTTAAAAAACAACTTAATTCCATCAGAAAAAGGCTGTAAAAGCCCCATAAACCCTACCTTATTAGGCCCCTTTCGGAGTTGAATATAACCTAAAATCTTACGCTCCAAAAGAGTAACGAATGCCACAGCAATTAAAACACAAACTAATAATAAAACAAAAGAAACCAAGAATATTATTATCTGTAAATATATTACATAAATGAAGCCTAAATTCATTGCACTAATCTGCCAAGATAATTAATTCAAAGAAGCAAACAATATAATTGAAACACTTGGCCCTTTCGTACTAAAATGTTAAATAAAATTAAGGATAGAAACCAACCTGGCTCACGCCGGTTTGAACTCAGATCATGTAAAAAATTAAGGGTCGAACAGACCCAGTAAATGAATTTCTACTCCCACTACTTACTTTAATCCAACATCGAGGTCGCAAACTTTATCATCGATATGAACTCTCCAATAAAATAACGCTGTTATCCCTAAGGTAACTTAATCTTATAATCATAAAACTATGGATCACACAATCAAAAATAAATGAGCTTTAATAAAAAAAGTTAAAAAAATTTTCATGTCACCCCAACAAAATTCACATATCATAATTCCTCAAGTAATCAAAAAATTGAGGAACTATGATAATAAATAAAGTTCTATAGGGTCTTCTCGTCCTATAAGGACATTTTAGTCTTTTGACTAAAAAGAAAAATTCTAATTTTTATGTAAAAGAAAGGAGATTCCTCGTCCAACCATTCATTCTAGTCCCCAATTAAAGGACAAATGATTATGCTACCTTTGCACGGTCAAAATACCGCGGCCATTTAAACATCATTGGGCAGGTCAAACCTTAAATAAACTTCTAAAGGACATGTTTTTGTTAAACAGGCGAGAATCATAATTGCCGAATTCCTATAACATAGTTATATATTATACTCATTTAATCATTTTCATAAATATTAGATAGTCAAATAATCTGTCTTAATAAAAACCTAAATTTTAATAAATAAAATAAATTATAAAGGTTATCTATAACGATTTTAAGATAGCTGATTCTAAGCCTACTTCCCTCAAATTTATAATAAAATTATAAAATTATTATCGAGCTAATCCCCAACAATATTAGTAAGTATTTACCATAATGGAATTTATTATATAAATACTACCTGAATTAAATTCAATTCTTAAGAAACCAGATATATTAAGTTCGAATTGAATATCACACCTAATGCCCTATTATTGATTGTGTTACAATACAAAACATCATAAAGCATTATTTCACTTAATTTCGGGAAAATTAAATAACTAAATTAAATTAATTAACCCTGATACAAAAGGTACGCTAATTAAAAACTTCTTTAATTTAATTAAATTAAACCCCTTACGGTAGAATAAGCTATAATTATAAAAAATTTTTCCCTAAAAAGTACTTAACAATAAAATATTTTTTATAAAAAAATTGAACCAATATTATAAATAATAAAAATCTTCAAGTTAAACTGACTTGCACAATTCTTTTGTTAATGTAAATAACAACCCTTAGCTTTAAGGTATAACTTGTATCTAAGGCCATCTTCCGATAGCCTTACTTTGTTACGACTTGTCCTATTTATAAAAATAGGAATGACGGGCGATATGTGCATAATTTAGAACTAAAATCATCTCTTCTTGCTAGAAGAGATTACTTTTAAATCCAGTTTCAATAAAAATTTCCATAATTAAATCTATAAATAAATTTAATGTAACCCATCACTACTTTGCTACTGCTGCACCTTGACCTACCATTTTACTAATAAAGATTCTAGAAAATAAACTCTTATAAGACATTCAATGACAGAGATATACAAGCCTAAGCAAAGTAAAATTCAACGTGGATTATCGATTACAGGACAGGTTCCTCTAACAAGATTAAATTACCGCCAAATTCTTTTAGTTTAAAGATCTTAACTATTAATATTAAGGTAAAACAAATACAGTCAAAATAATAGGGTATCTAATCCTAGTTTAAAACAATGATTTTCTTATATAATAGACCATAGTTAAATTTTTAAGAAAAAATTTCACTTAATATCAATTTATAATTAACTAATTACTCTTCATATTCTAATATAAACCTAAAAAATTTACCTGCTTTAATTGTGTAACCGCAACTGCTGGCACAAAATTAGTTAAAGCTAATATTGTATAACCAATTCTAGCATGAGCTAAATAAATAAAGTTAAAAACTGCGAATAATGAAAACAATCACCTGGAATAAAACACCACACAAAAATATACATGTCAAGTTAAAAACTAATAAATTAAAAAGCCAGAATCAAACTTCTAATTTTTAACAAAACACAAAAAATTCACTCCCAAATTAAATATATCCCCCCTCTCCTTATATCCCTCTCAGCTTGATTTAGCCTAAGAAGCCGGTGCCCTCCCCCACTCGGATCCCGCCCAGGGGGCTCCTCCTTATGGGGTCGCGTACGACCATGTAAATATTTAACAGGTATAACCATTGCATTAAATAGATGATTGCATTTTAGTACTTATTGACTTATAAACTACATATTAATTCTCACGATGTCACTACAGCTTTCAATTTTAACCGATCACACTAATCCTCAAAGGATTTATTTATATTTATTTCTCCAGTCACTCCGTCAGTAACTACATTTCCTATTCTAGTACTTCCCATACTTAAGAAATAGTCACATACGTATTATCTCTGAGATACCTATACTCCAAGTATATACTTCCATCAGTTCCTGATACTACTCTCTCTCCATCCCTATAAATAATCTCTACCCCCCTCCAATCCCCCTTGGGTTTTTGGCCAGATTAAGACACTTTAAGAACAATTAATTACCCCCTAATTTAAATAATTAAATTAACAAGGAATATACCTTGTATAATTAATTGCACAACTCAGGATTTTAAAATCTTTTAGTATTTTTACTGAAACATAAAAAAATTGGAACGACATAATGGAATTTTTAAAAAAACACGACAAATCGAGTCAAAGTTTTATACCCCAAATCTAAAAATTAGGAAAATTCCCCGTTCCGGGATCTTTAAGTTTTTATAATAAATATAAAATATATTTACCAAGTCATCAGCCTAAAAAATAGAA